TCGGGAGATGGAGAAAGATACAAAACTATATTATATATCTATCTTTTCTATATTTGAATTTGATTATATACGTAAGACGAAATTCGTTTTATTTGCCTAATTTCACGAAAGGAAGAACTCACGCTTTTATCTTGTTGATGATGATAGAGCTTTCTTAATTAGTAATCGGGAATCTAGGTAAAAAAAAAAAGAGTTATCCGCTTGTTTGCTACAAATAAAATAATTGAACTTAGTGCGCTCTACTTGATTGAATTGGAATTAGAAGGAAAGAAGGCGTGGAGCTTAAATAATTCACTCAGAACGCTTTTTAAAAGATTACGCGGTACGATTAGGTCAAATAAGCCCTTCTGAAATAAATATTCAGCCGCTTGTGAACCTTCGGGTACTGTTTTATTCAATGTTTGTTCAATTACTCTTTTACCCGCAAATGCAATGTAGGAATTTGGTTCGGCAATAATGATATCTCCCAACATACCAAAACTAGCTGTTACCCCACCAGTAGTAGGCGACGTAAGTATTGATACATACAATAACTTTTTATTTGATTGATAATCATATAAGGCAGACGATATTTTAGCCATTTGCATCAAGCTCAAACTTCCTTCTTGCATGCGCGCCCCCCCCGAAGCGCACACTATAATAAGAGGTAGAAATTGATTGGTAGCGTACTCAATCAAACGGGTGATTTTCTCTCCGACTACGGATCCCATACTACCTCCCATAAACTGAAAATCCATAACTCCAATTGCTACGGGAATACCATTTAGTTGACCTACGCCTGTTTGAACAGCCTCAGTTAATCCTGTCTTTCTTTGATAAGAATCAATACGATCTTTATAAGGCTCCTCCTCCGAATGAAATCCAATGGGATCCAGAGAGACCATGTCTTCATCCATAGGATCCCAAGTACCGGGGTCGATCAAAACTTCGATTCTTTCTGAACTACTCATTTTCAAATGATATCCACATTGTTCACAAATATTCATTTTTGATTTCAAAAATTTCTTATAATTTAATCCATAACAATTTTCGCATTGAACCCACAAATGCCTGTATTTTTGAGTTGCATCGAGATCATTAGACCTTTCTCTTAGAGTTAAATCACTACTCTTCGCGCGGGTTCGTATACTAAACCTACCGCTTTCACTACTAGTTCTACGTTTATCAAAAACGCACCTAGAAATGTAACTGTCACTACTATCACTTACAATGGACGTATCAATACAGATTTGAGACTGAAGATAACTGTCAATGCAACTAGTAATGTGATTATTCCAACTAGATTGAGTATCATACATGGAAGGATTGTATAAAGAATCTTCACTCGTAGATCCATTATTCATATAACTAGAATTACGATAACTAGAAAAAGAACTTTCTAGTTCACTCAGAAAAGAATGATCGTTCTCAATCTCAAAAATCTGATTTTCAATATCAAAATAGATAGAAAAACTGTCTCCATTACTATCCCTAACTAAAAAAGTATCATCCGAGATGAAATTCCGAATGTCTTTGACGCCAAATAAATGATCGACATTACTGTAACTAGAATTGTGACGACCCCTCCAACTATGAATGTTTTTAGCCCTACCCTTTCTATTCGGATCTTCACTTTCACTAGTATTTTCAATAGGACCAAGATTCTCCGTTGATTTCTTTATCCCATACCTACGTTCTAACTCCTTCTTAAATACCATCGAATTAAACCACCATCTTTCCATAGATTTTTCTTGCCCCTTAATTTGCATAAAAATACAATAGATGAATAGTCATTCGATCCACAATTCTTTATTTTGATTTGAATATCTTATTTCCTATCAGACTAAGCATAGAAATTCAATCACTACTAATAGGAAGTGTGAAAAAGGATTCTCTTTTGTTTTGTGGGAATCCGGGGGGAAGACTTCACTATATATGAATATGATGAAATCCCCTTTCATTCTAAATGAAATATTAAATAGAATGCTAAAAAGTGGCTTTTCCTATGTCTTCGCACCGAACAAAAAAAGAAATATTTGTTCTCGCCTAGAAAGAATTTTTTCGTAAAATCTCATCTAATAACTAACTAATAACAAGTAATAAATTAAGGTTCTATTCCAACACGGAACGAAAAAGACAATATACAGGATGGGTCGAAAGGTTTGTGATACTTCGCTTGATTCAGGGAAACTACAGGATATATAAAGAATATACCAATCCTAAGGATCCATAGGTTTAATTGTGGATCCAAGACAACAATAGAAACATTTGAGTCTTAGATTTCTATTTCAAATCTTCTATATTTAAAGATAAAAGATATATGTATTTATTCAAAATACATGCAATAGAATCCTTGTATTCGGCTCAATCCTTTTAGTAAAAGATTGGGCCGAGTTTAATTGCAATTCAATTAATAGAACGGAGAGTAATTACTTGTTATCTTACTTATCCAAAGTATCCACTGCTTTAAACTCAAATTTGATCTCTTTCCATACCTCACAAGCGGCAGCTAGTTCAGGAC